AATAATAAGATAAATAAATCAATTTTTTTTTGAGGGAGGGGCTCCCTGTATTTCGATTTAAAAAATCGGTTACTACTCCTGAATCGTACAAAAGAAAAAGAGATCAAAAACTGGGGATATTGTGTGATTAGTTTAGTTGGTATCCAAAACTTAAATATAAAATTAAAGTAAATTAAGTAAAAAAAAGGGGGGATCTTGAATCAAAATAATTTAAAGTTCTTATTTCTGTCAGAGGGCAATATGAATGTTTTATCATGTTCCATCAACACACTAATAAAAGAAGGGTTATATGAGATATCTGGTGTAGAAGTAGGCCAACATTTCTATTGGCAAATAGGGGGTTTCCAGGTCCATGCCCAAGTCCTTATTACTTCTTGGGTTGTAATTGCTATCTTATTAGGTTCCGCAGTTCTAGCGATTCGCAATCCACAAACCATTCCAACTGACGGCCAAAATTTCTTTGAATTTGTCCTTGAATTCATTCGAGACGTGAGTCAAACTCAGATTGGAGAAGAATATGGTCCATGGGTTCCCTTTATTGGAACCCTATTTTTATTTATTTTTGTTTCTAACTGGTCAGGAGCCCTTTTACCGTGGAAAATTATCCAGTTACCTCAAGGGGAGTTAGCAGCACCAACGAATGATATAAATACGACAGTTGCTTTAGCTTTACTCACATCAGTAGCCTATTTTTATGCGGGTCTTAGCAAAAAAGGATTAGGGTATTTCAGTAAATACATTCAACCAACTCCAATTCTTTTACCCATTAACATCTTAGAAGATTTTACAAAACCCCTATCACTTAGTTTTCGACTTTTCGGAAATATATTAGCCGATGAATTAGTCGTTGTTGTTCTTGTTTCTTTAGTACCTTTAGTGGTTCCTATACCTGTCATGTTCCTTGGATTATTTACAAGCGGGATTCAAGCTCTCATTTTTGCCACCTTAGCCGCGGCTTATATAGGTGAATCTATGGAAGGTCATCATTAACTATTTATTTCTTTTTTTCAAATATTCTTTGTTAGGTTAGCCCAATTATAGAATAGAATAGTTGGTTTACGTTATGTAAGAAACACTTGTATATGTGATATTTGATATTCACTAGGTATATATGAGTTAAAGATCTATATAATCTGCCCTACTACTTTTGTGAATTTCGATTTAGATAGGGATTCGATTATAAGTTCTTCCTTTTTATCCGTGAATTGGTTGAAAAAACGATAAAAAAAGAACGAAGAATTCAAAGAATGGTTGACAAAAAAGAAATGGCATAAAAAAGTCGTATATATATATTATGAATTTTTAAAAATTCCGTGGATAGGAACTACTATCAAAGTAATTCTTATGATTCAATAATATTATTATATTCTTTAATATTATTATATTCTTTTTTTTTAGTTTTTGGTTATTTTGGCTGGATGAATCTTAGCGATTACTTAATTATAATTACGTCCTTAAGTCATTGGATGATTGTATCATTAACTATTTCTTTATTTTGGTGTGAGGAACTTATCATGAATCCACTGATTTCTGCTGCTTCGGTTATTGCTGCTGGGTTGGCTGTTGGGCTTGCTTCTATTGGACCTGGAGTTGGTCAAGGTACAGCTGCGGGTCAAGCTGTCGAAGGTATCGCGAGACAACCTGAGGCAGAAGGAAAAATACGAGGTACTTTATTGCTTAGTTTGGCTTTTATGGAAGCTTTAACAATTTATGGCCTGGTTGTAGCATTAGCGCTTTTATTTGCGAATCCTTTTGTTTAATCCTAGAAATCGCAAAATTCTGGATTTTTTTCGTAGTTTTTTTAATTCTATCAAGATTTAACTCCTACAATTATTCATTGAGACAACAATCCTTGGGAAGGACTAATTTGAGGATGGGGAATTAGCACATCGATTCGCTTTCTTCCTTCCCCTTATTTTTTTAGTTTAATGGAAACTTTTTTTTGAGGAGTGTTGCGAAAAACGAGGTTTAAGTTTTTTGAAATTGACATCAAACTTGGTCTCAAATTCTAGCTTAATTCTAATTAAGTCTCATTATTATTATTGAAAATTAAAAACTTTGGAAAATACATTTGTAATATAGAATAGGTTTTTGATTCTGTTTACAAATATCCAAATAGGTAAATTAAATTATAAATTATGAAATTCAATTTTCTTTTTATTGAAAATAAAAAGAATAAAAAAAAGGACAGAGTTCTTTTTTTATAGTTTAGCTAGAATAGGAGATTATATGCAAAATTTAACCGATTCTTTCGTTTACTTGGGTCACTGGCCATCCGCCGGGAGTTTCGGGTTTAATACCGATATTTTAGCAACAAATCCAATAAATCTAAGTGTAGTTTTCGGTGTATTGATCTTTTTTGGAAAGGGAGTGTGTGTGAGTTGTTCATTTCAAGAATAGGCTGGATTCACCCAGTGGCACTATAACTAGGAAAGAGTGCATAATCCCGCGAATTACTTCTGAATTAAAAAAAAAAAATTATATTTTAGAACCATAGCAT